AAAGTAGAAAATATCATATAAAATATATATTAAAAAAAAAAAAAGAAATCCCTCAATTACAAATTATGAAATGGAAATCAGAAAAAAATTATTTCATTTTCATTATTTATTATAGGTTATAGGACTATTGCTATTGAAATTTTTTGAGAATTTTAAGATGCCATGCCGCCACTCGGACTCGAACCGAGATGCTCTCGCACTGCTTCCTAAGAGCAGCGTGTCTACCAATTTCACCATAGCGGCTTGTTTGAAATCATAATAACCCGTTTTTATTCAATCGTCGAGATTAATTCAATACATGCTTTTTTAAACCATTTCCGTTTCGATTTGCAAATCCTTTTTTCTTCATTAATTGAAATGTTTCATATTCATAATAATTATATATTACTTAGTTGGTTTTTGTTATTTTAAGTCAATTTCATTTTTATAGTACTGCTTTAATTTGTCAATGGACTTTCATGTAGTTTATGTTTTCTTGAAATGGACCCTTTGTAACTAGACGATTCTATCTTTCATTCCAGGATAGACCTCAATTTGCAAAAATAGCAAATAATAAATACATAGATTATAAAAAAATAGACTATTTTTATCACAATTTCAACACGGCGTCGACAGGTTTTCTTTTTTGTAAATAGGTAGTTTTTTATCCAAAACGAATTAATTGGTCAAATTTTTCCTGTTAAGTATTGAACCAGATATGTCATATAAAAAAGTTTGGATTTCTATTGAAACGTATTTCCAAAATAATAAAATTCTTCACGCATAATATTCAACTAAACTAGAGTAAAGGGCTTTTTTGATTGATCTCAAATGGACGAATATATAATATAGCAATTCCGAGAAACAATACTTCCGGAAGTTCAAATTGAACCATTTTCTATTTGCCTTTTTTATAAAATATACTATATAGGTGGAAAAACTTTTTTTTTATTGTATTGTGACAAAACAAAGAGGTTGATGGGGAAAAAATCCCCATCTTATAAATGACAAAATAGACTAAAAAAGAAAGGTGATGAAATCTTCTCTATATATAGTTTTTCAAACAAAAACAAAAAGGACTATGTTAGGGTCGGCATAAGAGTTCTTATTCGTTATATCATAAGAAAAAAAGTTACAATTTTATATAGTTCGAAACATTAATTAGTAAATACAACCCAATTTAAATCGTTTATTTTAGATATTTTGATTCTAAATGCAAAGTATTTAGCATTTGTTATACCATTTTTTTTGAGTCAGGTCGATTTTGATTATTCCAAGGTTTGATTACCTATAAAAAAACTTTTTGAATTCCCGGTAGAAAGGGATTTTGCTAACGAAAAGGCTTTTAACGCCTCCCAATACCCTTTTTTTTTCCAAATATTTTTACGAATACGCTTTTTGTAAATTGAAGTACGTTTTTTTGGAACTGCCATTTAAAATTGAATTGATTATTCATTAGTTATAATTGGATGTGAAAGACATCTATTGTTCAAACGAATCTTTGTTTTCTATTCATTATCTATGTATTTAGATTTTAGGCGATACCTTTAAATTTTTTAAAATAGAAAAGCATAACATAATTATAAACTAGAAATCGATTTTCTATATTTCTCTTAAAATAATCGAAAATATTTGATTAGGAGAAACAAAATATTCTACTTCATAGAATATCCATAAAATAAAACAAAGCAAATTTGTACGAAATTGATTAAGACTAATTCAAATTATTGAAAAACTGGAATTCTTTTTTGAAAATACATCGAATTTTTTATTTTCAAATTGAAATGATCCCAAATAAATGAATTTCTTTAAAAGATCCATGATTTGAGACATTTTTTTATTCTATGTTATAGAAACTAGAAAGTAAAGTAACAGATATTCTTTTCTATAAAAAATCCAATTTTGTTTGGAATGAAAGACAATCAAATAATTTTGAATAAACTACAGAATAAATTAACTAAAATACTTAAAATTTTTTATCATTATTGACTTTATTAGATCTTTAATAAATTTTATTGATTCATAGTCTTTTTTAGTCGAATTGTTATCCTTTATTCTTAAATATGTATTTGACTTAAATGGAAATGAAAGTGGAATTTTTTTATCTTCCTACTTCATAGGCTTCAATATTTTTCATTTATTTAATAATTATTAATTAAGTACTAACTTTTACTAATAAATTGGTTATTTGACCAATTATACCTTCGTGATTTGAATATTAAAAAAAAATGCTCAACATCAATATGAATATTTGATATAGAATAGAAAATGTAAAATGAAAAAAATGCTATTTAAGTTATTATATATCTTGATTTTTTTATTGACTTCTTTCAAAAGAGGCACGAGCCTACGAATCGTAAACAAAAAAATTAATTAAATATAAAATTTTTCTATTCTATTATGGAACATATATACCAATATGCATGGATCATACCTTTCCTTCCACTTCCAGTTCCTTTGTTAATAGGAGCTGGCCTTTTCTTTTTTCCGATGGCAACGAAAAATCTTCGGCGTATATGGGCTTTTTCGAGTATTTCGTTGTTAAGTATAGTTATGGTTTTTTCGATGAAACTGTCTATTCAGCAAATAAATAGTAATTCCATTTATCAATATGTATGGTCTTGGACCATTAATAATGATTTTTCTTTAGAATTTGGCTACTTACTCGATCCACTTACTTCTATTATGTCAATGTTAATCACTACTGTTGCAATTCTGGTTCTTATTTATAGTGATAATTATATGTCTCATGATCGAGGATATTTGAGATTTTTCGCATATATGAGTTTTTTCAATACTTCTATGTTGGGATTAGTTACTAGTTCGAATTTGATACAAATTTATATTTTTTGGGAATTAGTTGGAATGTGTTCATATCTATTAATAGGTTTTTGGTTCACACGACCTATTGCCGCAAATGCTTGTCAAAAAGCGTTTGTGACTAATCGTGTAGGAGATTTTGGCTTATTATTAGGAATTTTAGGTCTTTATTGGATAACAGGTAGTTTTGAGTTTCAGGATTTGTTTGAAATATTCAATAATTTAATTAATGATAATGAGGTCAATTCCTTATTTTGTATTTTATGTGCTTTATTGTTATTTGCTGGTGCAGTTGCTAAATCTGCCCAATTTCCCCTTCATGTATGGTTACCCGATGCTATGGAGGGTCCTACTCCTATTTCAGCTCTCATACATGCTGCTACCATGGTAGCAGCGGGTATTTTTCTAGTTGCTCGACTCCTTCCTCTTTTCATAGTTATACCTTACATAATGTATGTAATATCTTTTATAGGTATAATAACAGTACTGTTAGGAGCGACCTTAGCTCTTGCTCAAAAAGACATTAAGAGAAGTTTAGCTTATTCTACAATGTCTCAGTTGGGTTATATGATGTTAGCTCTAGGTATGGGTTCTTATCGAGCTGCTTTATTTCATTTGATTACTCATGCTTATTCAAAAGCATTATTGTTTTTAGGATCCGGATCCCTTATTCATTCAATGGAAACTATTGTTGGATATTCTCCGGATAAAAGTCAAAATATGGTTCTTATGGGGGGGTTAACAAAACATGTGCCAATTACAAAAACTGCTTTTTTAATAGGTACACTTTCTCTTTGTGGTATTCCGCCTCTTGCTTGTTTTTGGTCCAAAGATGAAATTCTTAATGATAGTTGGGTGTATTCGCCAATTTTCGCAATAATCGCTTATTTCACGGCCGGATTAACCGCATTTTATATGTTTCGAATCTATTTACTTACGTTTGAGGGACATTTCAATCTTTTTTTTTTAAATTACAGTGGAAAAAAAAGTAGTTCTTTTTATTCAATATCTTTATGGGGTAAAGAAAGAGTGAAAAGGATTAATCAAAAATTTACTTTATTAACCTTATTAACAATGAATAATAAGGAAAGGGCTTATTTTTTTTCGAAAAAACCATATCAAATTGATGAAAATTTAAGAAAAATGATCCGATCTTTTATTACTATTACTGATTTTGACAATCAGAATATTTCCGCATATCCTCATGAATCGGACAATACGATGTTATTTCCTTTAATTTTATTGATTCTGTTTACTTTCTTCATTGGATTTATAGGAATTCCATTCAATCAAGAAGGAATGGATTTGGATATATTAACTAAATGGTTAACTCCATCTATAAACCTTTTACATTCTAATTCGAATACTTCTATGGACTGGTATGAATTTGGGATAAATGCCACTTTTTCAGTTAGTATAGCTTATTGGGGAATATTTATAGCTTTCTTTTTTTATAAACCCGTTTATTCATCGTTCAAAAATTTTGACTTAATTAATTCATTTAATAAAAGAGGTCAAAAGAGAATTTTTTGGGACAAAATAATAAATATCATATATAATTGGTCTGCTAACCGCGGTTATATAGATGCTTTTTACGCAACATCTATAATTAAGGGTGTACGAGATTTGGCCAAAATAGTTTCGTTTTTTGATAGACGAATAATTGATGGAATTCCGAATGGTTTTGGTGTTACAAGTTTTTTTGTAGGGGAAGGTATCAAATATGTAGGAGGGGGCCGAATCTCCTCGTATCTTTTTTGGTATTTATTTTATGTATCCATTTTTTTAGTAATAGTAATATATTATGAATTCTATTTAGTGTAGTTAGTTCATTACTATTTAGTGTAGTTTCAGGTGAAAACATTTTTTTTATTATACCACGATAGGATCCATTTAATAAAGGATCATGTGTTTTTTGCAAATATTCCTTTTTAGTTTTATCATTGCATAATCTAGTTTTTTTATCAAGTACATCTATATAAAAAAGTCCTTTGTCTAGAACTGTAATTCTATTAGCAAATTCATTGCTTAAGCTGTTTTTTTTTTGTTCATTCGTATAAATCCAATAATTGTATAGTTCATCATCATATAAGAATTTTTCTGTTGTATCCAAAGAAATCTTTCTTTGTATCATTTCCCAGAAAATTGCTAAACTGGGTGGATATGTAAAAGAAATTCTTTGTTTTCCATCATTTTGACAT